TTTTTATTTTTATTTTATTTAGTTTAAATTATCTACCAATAGAAATAACTATTGAACCTACCATAGCTAATAAAAGAATTAATGAAATAATTATAAGTCAAAGTGAATAACTACTATACATTATATTACCTATAGCACTTGTATGTGTTATATCTATTAAATTAGTATCTCAACTTAAACTATTAGAATAATTTATTGATTCTTTAAAACTTTTTTCAAATAAAGAAGATGATAAAGAATTTAATATGTTAAACTGTACTATATTAGTTATTATTTTTTGACCTAATATATAAACTAATGTTATCATACTTAATATAGCTAAAGGTATATAATTATTATTAGTACTAACTAATTCTGAAATTCTTATATTAATTAACATTAATATGAATAAAAATAAAATAGATACTGCTCCAATATATACTAATAAATAAGATATACCTATAAATGTTAAACCTATTAATATTAAATAAATAGAAATTGTTGAAAATAAACCTATTAAAAATAAAACAGAAACTACAGGATTTTTACTTACTATAGTATATATACCAAGTATTATACTAATAAGAGCTAAAATATCTAAAATATTTGAATTAAATCCATTATTTAATTTATCTACACATAAATATAATTGCATTATTAAAAAAACTTTCCCATTTTAAATGGAACTTAAAGATTACCAAAAATAAATATAATGATAATTAGGAAGAGAAGGAATCGAACCTTCGATGACTAATAGTCATTGAGTTTACAGCTCAACTCGTAAACCAACAAACGAAGCCTTCCTAGGAGGAGTTAGAGGTTTTAATTTTTTTTTGTTTAAGTTTATTAACCCCGTGCAATTTCCATTACACGAACCTTATTTCGACTTAACACCAATTAAAGTCATACATTCGAAAATAATATGAATATAAAATTATAACTATTTATATATTTATTTATATACATAAATCAAACTTATTGCATTTCTTCTTTCAGCGCCTGACGAGTGGTTAGTACCTAATTGAGAAACAATTCACCGTTACGTGATGATTAACGATTACTAGTAATTCCTTATTCATGTAGTCGAGTTACAGACTACAATCCATATTAATCATATTTAAGGATTAGCTTATTTTCACAATATAACATCCTTTTGTAATGATAAATGTGGCACGTCTATAGCCCACAATATTTTGGCCATGATGACTTGTCTTGATCCTATTTATATAGTCCGATTTAGTAGCAAGGTATATTATACACATAAATAATACCAAGGTTTTCGCTAATTGTAGGAATTAACCTTATCTCACGACATTAACTAAAGACAGCCGTGCAGCGCATGTAATATAATTAAATATTATTCAAATTGTGGTAAGATTAATCGCGGGTTATCGAATTAAATAACATACTTCACTACTGGTTTCAAAGACGGCCTAATGATTTCAGTTTTAATGTTGCCATTGTACTCTTGAGGTGGAATGCTTACACTTTTATTTATAAACTAAAAATTTTTTTTTAGCATATGACATTCAGAATTTTCTGCTTGGACTACTAGGGTATCTAATCCTGCTCGTTACCCAAGCCTTCGTACCTCAACGTCAGTTTTTATATAGAAGGTCGTATTAACTACTACCTGTCTCTTTGTTATTTGCAAATTCTATCTTTTCTTCAAAAATTCAATTCTTCTTTTATAAAACTCTAGAAAAAAAGTACCCTTTTAAGGTTTAATTTTCCGTCTATGTACACTTTAAACCTAGTTAAGATGACTTACACTTGTCTCTTACGTCTTACCGCGACTGCTGGCACGTAATATTGGTCGAGACTAATAAATAGATAATTGTCATTATCTTTAATCTATTTAGAATTTTATACGTTTACACGTTTATTGTATTAATATTATTAATACATTCCATTCTTCCAAGTTGCTGGTTCAACCGTTAGGTCATTGACCAATATCCCTCACTGCTGTACTTAAAGCGCATTAGGAGTTTCTCAGTCCTAATGTGGTCGATCAACTTCTCAGTTACGACTACGGTTTTGTTAATTATTTATTATTTAACTAATACAAACCGAAATATTTATTAACATCTTAAAGCGAAATTTATTCTTTGTTTATAAGGGATTTAACCTTTCTTTAAGGTAGTCAAAATATTATATACTCACCTGTTTACCACTTCATTATTTTTATTTAATGACGTACGATTAGCATGTGTTAAGCACTTGGATAGCGTTCAGTCAGAGCCATCATCAAACTCAAAATTTTATTAGATTAGGATTTATATCCTAATAAAATATTTAACTTTTTTTTAAGTTATTACTTTTATATTTATTTGTTTTTGTTTTTATAAGATATAAATAAGCCATATTCTGTATTTAACCCCTAAAAAAATATATAAAGTTATAACAACTAAAATAGTTAGTATAGGAGTAATGCTCGTCATATCAAATTATAATTTGATTTTTGTTTCTTCAATTAATCCAAAATTCTTAATATTATATTATATATACATTATAACTATGGACTTTCCTTTTTATATCATTATTTTTAATTTAAATTTAATTAGTGTAATTCTAATGAATCTCTTATATATGAACAAGTTAAAACAATAAATACTTGACTTTGTATAAAAGCTATACCTAATTCTAAACCTGAGAAAGCAAAAATAAATGCTAATGGTATTAAACCTATTAAGAAGTAAAAGATACCTGAACTCATTATTTTAAATGTAAAATCACTTAATATTACTAATAACATGTGACCACTTAAAATATTAGCACTTAAACGTAAACCTAATGATACATTACGAGCTAAGTATGATATTAATTCTATTAAAACTAATAAAGGTAATAAACCTAAAGGACAACCTGATGGTACAAATAATGAAAAGAATTTTAATTGATGTTTTTGGAAACCTAAAATTGTAGCACCTAACACTACAGTAAAACTAATAAAGAATGTTAATATAAAATGTGATGTTGAAGAAAAGCTATATGGTATTAAACCTAATAAATTATTCATTAAGATAAAAATAAATAAACCATAAATAAATGGAAAATAATTTTGACCTTCTTTAGAATTTATTTGATTTATTACAACGCTATGTACAGTTGCATATATTGATTCTTTAGTTAATGTTCATGAATTTGATATTAATTTATTATTATATGTTATTAATAAATGTAATGTTAATATTATTATTGTACTAATAATTAAATAAAAACCAAAGTTTGTTAAAGACATCTTTAAATCTATAATATTAATATTTAAAGAAAAAAAATCTTTTATTTCAAATTGTTCTAATGGACTAATTATGTTATTAAACATCATAGTATATGTATTTATATATATATATATTTAATTTAAAGTAATTATATAAAACTTTATATATTGGAAAGTATTAGCTGTATTGTATAATTTATTATTAACTTTAAAATCTAAATTAATTTATTAAGACATTATTAATGTGAATATTAATAAAACTAATTATATAATGGTTATTTATTAAATACATTATATAAATTAACCTTTCCAATGATAAAAAGATTATGATTGCAAAATATTCCTTATTTTTGTTAATTTATTAATTATATATTAAACCTGATACAGAATAATGTAAACCATCTAAAATAACTGCAGGATATATACCAAAGAAAACAGTAGGTACTACAAGACTAATTAATAAAATAAATTCTCTTTTACTTAAATCTTTAACATAATTAAAGAAGTATGAAGAAAATTGTCCACCAAAAGCTATTCTATTAAACATAAAAATAGTATACGCTGCAGAGAATACTATAGAAGTACTAGCTAATACACCTAATACAGATATTCTTTCAAATATACCGTATAGAGACATAAATTCACCTATAAAGTTTATAGTTAACGGTGAACCACAATTACCTAAAGATAGTATATAAAATAATATACAGAAAATAGGCATTAATTGTGCCATACCTCTATAATATGTTATTAATCTTGTTGAAGATCTATCGTATAAAATACCTCCAACACAAATAAATAAACCTGACGATACAAAACCATGAGCTAAACCTAAAGTAATTGCACCCTCTATACCTTGTATTGTATTACTAAAAGCACTTAAAAGATAAACAGCTGCATGAGAAACAGATGAATAAGCTATTAATTCTTTAATATCTATTGTTCTTAATGTACTAAAACTAGCATATAATATAGTAATTACACCTATAACATAAACTATATAAGTATAATCCATACTAGCTTTTGGTAATAAAGGTAATATTAATCTAAATATACCATATAAACTTAATTTTAATACAATACCAGCTAATATTATACTACCTGCTAATGGTGATTCAACGTGTGCTTTTAATAATCAAGTATTTAAGAAAATTGTTGGTGTTTTTACAGCAAAAGATATAAATATACCATAAAATAAAAATAATTGAGTTATATAACCAAAATTTGCTTTAGATAATGCATCAAAATCTGTAGCACCCATAATAGAAGACATAGTTATTATAGAAAGTAACATAAACAATGAACCTAATAATGTATATAAAAATAAATAAAAACTAGCTCTAACTTTATCGCTGGAACCAAATATCCCTATTAATAGAAATAAAGGTGGTAATATACTTTCAAAAAAAATATAAAATAATAATATATCTAAAACTAAGAAAACAGCTAATAATAATGTTTCTAATAATAATATTATTATTACAAAAGATAATATATTTTTAGATTCTATAGAATTTCAATTAGCTACTAATGAAATTGGCATAATCATAGTTGTTAATAATAAAAAATAAATAGAAATACCATCTATTCCTAAATATATATCAAAATAACTTATCTTATAAATTTCTTCTAATTGAATATATTGAAATTGTTTACTACTAAAATCAAATAATATAAATATTATTAATGATATAATTAAGTTAATTATTAAAGTTATTAAACCTAAAGTTTTAATCTGATTGTTAGAATATTGATATGAAGCTAAAAATATAATAAAAAATATACCTATTAAAGGTATTAAAAGTAAGGAGAATAAATATACCATAATACTTTGAAAAATAATAATAAACTAACAATAATTTAATTAACATCTAATATATCTATTAGATCAATACTAAAAAAAAAAAACTAATTATTTATTATCACTATATTTTAATATTATAAATTAAACATATATTTATAAAAATTATAACAATGATATATTACATGGTATAATATTTAAACCTATAACAATACAAGGTAATAAAACAACATAAGCTATAATAATAGGTAATAATATTGTTCAACAGACAGACATTAATTGATCAAATCTAATTCTAGGGAATGAAGCTCTTACTCAAATAAATACAAATATAAGGAAAGCTGTTTTTATTGCTAAATTTAAACTAGATAAACCATTAATTAAATAATCAGAAAATAAAGAATTAAAATCACAAGAGTTATAACCAAAGAACACTATAAATGTATTAATAAAATATAAAATAGTATTTAAAGGTAAAATATTTAAATAACCACCTAAAAATAAAACACTAGTTAATATACAAATCAATACAATACTAGCATATTCAGCTAAAAAGAAAAAAACAAATATAACAGCTGAATGTTCTGTCATAAAACCACTAACTAACTCAGATTCAGCTTCTGCTAAATCAAAAGGAGCTCTATTAGTTTCTGCTATACAACCTATAAAAAATATAAGAAATATAGGTAATAATGGTAAAACAAAATATACAACTTTTTGACTTTCTATAATTGTAGTTAAATTTAAACTACCTGTAAATAAAATTACTAATAAAATAATAGAACTTAAAAGTAATTCATAACTTATTAATTGAGCTGTACTTCTTAAAGAACCTAAGAAAGCATATTTAGAATTAGCTGATCAACCTGCTAATAATATACCATATGTAGCTAAAGAAGATACAGCTAACATATATAAGATACCTAAATTAAAATCTGCTATAAATAAACCTGATCCATAAGGTATAACAGCGTAACCTAATAAAGAAAAAATTAAAGTTATGATAGGACCAAGAAAAAATAATATTATATTAGCTTGTGTTGGTGCTACATATTCCTTTAATAATAATTTCAAAGCATCCGCAAATGCTTGTAATAAACCATAATAACCTACAATATTTGGACCTAATCTTCTTTGCATACTAGCCATTGTTTTTCTTTCTGAAATAGTAACAAAAGCTACAATAAGTAAAGCAGGTACAACTACTAATAAATTTTCTAAAATTGATATAAGTGTATACATATTTTAATAAAAACTACTATAATTAAAATTTAGTAATTTTTTAACCATCTAATTATTATTACTAATTAATCTTTATATAATTATAGTTAAATTTTGAATATATTATAAAATTTATATAATAAACATCTACTATTTATTACAGGAGTCATGGGAAATCGAATCCCTAATTATAGATTTGCAATCCTAATACAGAACCATCTGCTATAACTCCAAATTGGTTTTAATTATCTTATTAATAATTTTTATTTAATATATTAAAGAATAACCATTTCAGATTTTTGTGTTAAAATTATACATTTGTTTACTATCTATTTTTAACGCATTTTTACCTAATTCAAAAGCAAAACCTAATGTTAAAACTAAAAAAAAAACAAGCATAATTATTAAACCATATAAATTATTAAAATAAGCACTTACTACATAAGGATATACTAATAATATTTCTAAATCAAATAAAAGAAATAATAAAGCAAATATAAAAAAAGATATACTAAATTGTGTTCTGTTTTGACCTAAAAATGAATGAAAACCACATTCAAATGCACTATCTTTTTCTTGATAAGGGTTATGTACAGATAATAGTAAATTAATTACTAATAACACAGATGCTAATATTGGTATAAATAAAAAAAAAAAAGTTGTACTTGACATATTTTATTTATTGATAAATATTAATATAAGCTAATAACACTTTAAATTTAAGCAATTAAGGATTTCAACATAGAATTTAATTTGATTATTTTCGTTCTATAGATCATTTTATTTGTAGTTTATCAAGGTATTTATTTGCTTTATTTATGTCTACAGTTAAATCTAAATTTAGATTTCGACGTTCAAGTAAATTTGTATCTAGATTTGAATTTAATTTATTTGAATTTGGATTTAAATTTGTATCTGAATTTAAATTTGAAGTTGAAATTAAATTTGTATCTACTCTTGGTTTTTCCACTCAATTTGGCTCTAATCCTATAAATTTATTTAAATCTGTAATACTATTTACATATTCTATTATTTCTGGATTTAATCGTGAATAGATATAAGTAAGTGTAGATGGTTCTTGACGATATGGTAAATTCAAATCTATTGATGTATACGGATATACAATAAAAGGATTGTGATAAAATCCCTTAGCTTGAAGTGATTTAATAAGACTACTTTCATAATAATATATTTGACCACCAGTTATTTTATCTTTAGCACACTCTAATAAATGTTGAGCTGACATATTTTCTAATCAATAATATTCTAAACACCTTAATTTAAGCTCACAAATTCGTATCATATTTAATTCTTCTTTAGTAAATGGAGCTGCAGATAAAAATTCAACAGATGTTTGATAATGAAAACCTAATACTGATATACCTGTATATCAATTAACTATATCTTCTGTAGTTCTACAAGGTTTTGCAAAACCTTGTATATTTAATTGATTATATGCATATTGTTCTAGGGTACCTTTAAAGCCATCTAGTAATCACAGATAATCATATGATTTTATTATTGAAAAAAACATAGGTTTCAGATCTTCATTTTCCATTATTATCTCTATAGATATACCGATAGTAAAAAAATAAAGAGAGAAACCAGCATATGCATGTGTTAGAGCAATACTTGCTAATTTTGCACATAAAGTAGCTAAAGGATCTATAGGTGAATTTCTAACCTCTAATTCTTTATTTTTCCATCTTTTAATATTATAATATATACCAATAGATGATAATAAAGATAAATAAATAAATAATAATATACTTAAAATAAGTATAGGTGTGGGGTTAAACCCTAATCAAGATGATAAATCTAATAAACAAAATATTAGAGAAAATGAAGATATAATTAAAAAAATAATTACATATATATTTTTATTAAAATCTATTATAGATCTAGGTAAAGCAGATTTTTGTATTCCTAACTTCAACCCACGTTGTATCCTTACAAAGTACTCTTAGTATTTATTAATTTTTTTTTAGAATAATTAGTAGCTAAATCTAATATTTCATTTTCTATTGAACTTAATAAAGGTATAATAATAATAAAGTAACTAAAATATAATATAGTTGATATTTGTCCAAATATAATAAAAGGATCTTCTACATGTTTAGCACCTAATTGCATTAAAATTAAGAAATTAGCAATAAATATATAAAAAGCTACTTTACTTAAAGGTCTAAATTGTATACCTCTTAAGATAGATTTATCTAAGTATGGTAATGCTAATAAAATAAGAATAGCACCGAACATTAAAACAACACCTACAGCTTTATCTGGTATAGATCTTAATATAGCATAAAAAGGTAATAAATATCATTCAGGAACAATAGCAGCTGGTGTTTGCATAGGATTAGCCATAACATAATTTTCACAATCACCTAAAGCATTAGGCATAAAGAAAACAAATATAGATAAAATAAGCATAAATAAGAATATAGTAACTAAATCCTTAAATAAAAAATATGGAGCAAAAGGTAATCTATCATAATTACCTGATATACCTAAAGGATTACTAGAACCAACAGTATCATGTAATGCTATTAAATGCATTAAAACTAAAGCAGCTAATATAAAAGGTAATAAGAAATGTAAAGAAAAAAATCTATTTAATGTAGCATTATTAACAGAAAAACCACCTCAAATAAATTCAACTAAATCTTGACCAATTCAAGGTATAGCACTTAATAAGTTAGTAATAACTGTAGCACCTCATAAACTCATTTGACCATATGGTAATACATAACCCAAGAAACCTGTAGCCATCATAGCTATAAAGATTATAGTACCTATACTTCAAGTTAAAGTTCTAGGTCCTTGGTATGAACCATAATAAATACCTCTACCTATATGTAAATAAACTAAAAAGAAAAAAGCTGAAGCTGTATTTGCATGTAAATATCGTATTAATCAACCATTGTTAACATCACGCATAATATGCTCTATTGAATCAAAAGCATCTAAAACGTTAGGTGTATAATGCATTGCTAAAGTTACACCAGTAACAATTTGAATACCTAAACATAAAGCTAATAATGAACCAAAATTTCATAAATAACTAAGATTAGTTGGTTGTGGTGAATCTATTATATAAGAATTTACTAATTTTAATAACGGATGACTTTTAAAAATTCTCATAGTTAAAATTTAAATTTATAATTTATTAATCTTTTTTTTTTTTTTTACTTATTTATAAATTAATAATTTTATTAAATAATATTATATGGTGTAAATAATATAAATGATAATATATTAGATATATCTAATCATTGATTAGGCATAAACATAAATAATAAAATAAACATTGTTAAAATTGATATAGGCACAGATAAAGAATTAGATAAAGAGATATTAGATTTTAAATAAAATGATTCTACATCATTTTTATTTTTAATAATTTCAGCAGGTATTTGTAAATTAAATAACTTATTACTAAATATATAAGAGTGATTATTAAAAAACATAATTTTAATAACATTTAAATAATAAACTGCACTAATAACACTAGTTAATATACCTATTAAAGCTAAAAAAATAAAACCATTTTGTAAAGCTGAAGATAAAACCATTAATTTTGCAAAAAAACCAACAAGTGGTGGTATACCTGCAAATGATAATAAAGTAATAGCTAAGCTTATACTTAAAATAGGATTTATATAAAAATAACCTTTTAATTGATTTATTAATTGTATAGGTGAATTATTTTTATCTAATAAATTATTATGATCTATATTTTTATTAATATAGAAATATAATGTATAACCTATAGCAATTAATATAAAGAAAGCATTTAAATTTGAAATACTATATTGTATTAAATAAAATATAAAAGATTGTATAGACTCTACACTATTTATACTTAAAGCTAATAATAAGAAACCAACATGTGAGATAGTACTATAAGCAAATAATCTTTTAATTCTAAATTGTGTTAAACCTAACACAGTACCTATAATTAAAGATAATATACTACTTATTAATAAACTAGAAGTTCAAGAATACTCAACAGATATATTATTAGAAAAATGTACTAAATGTAATAAAATTATTAATATAGATATTTTTGGCATAATAGCTACAAAAGTTGTAACAATTGTAGGTATACCATCGTAAACATCTGGAGATCAAAAATGGAAAGGAGCAGCAGATATTTTAAATAAAAAACCTACAGTTATTAATAATAAATAATAAGGTATATAAGTAGAAATATCATTATACATGATATAATTTAAATTATTATCTTTAATTAAATTAGATAAATTAGTTATAATATAAAAACTATCTAAATATGTTGTACCTGAATTAGCATAGATTAAACCTATTCCTAATAAAATAAAACAAGATGATAAACCACCTAGTAAAAAATAAGTTAATCCAGATGATGTTGAAGATTCAGAATTTCTATATAAAGTACATAATATGTATAAACCATAACTTTGTAATTCTATAGATAAATACACTGATATCAAATCACTACTAGATATTAATAATAAACTACCCATAACTATAAATAATAAAATTAAAGTATATTCTATTATTGTATATTGTTCTCCTTTTCTATTAATAATATTAGAAACAAATAATTTTAATTTATTAAATAATAACATATTTATACTTAAATATCTATTTGTTCAATATTTTCTTGGATAAAAACCTGTTAAATTTAAGATAAACATAGTTAACATAAATATTAACATATCAAATATTAGATCTAAAGATGTTATACTAAATAAACCACCATATAAACCTACACCTGAATTTAAATAAGAAATAAAAAGATTATTGTAACAAAATAATATACAATATAATTGTATAATTATTCCTATTCTAGAATAATATATAGATATATCTCTTCTTAAACTAAGAGAATTAGATAATAATAATAAAAAAATAGAAGTTAATAACATTATTTTTTGTTTATAGATGAAAATATACCAAATAATAATAATAATAAAATATTATTATCAATATTTAAATATAATAAGAAAACATAGAAAATTAAACCAATTAAAATATATAAAGCATAAGATGTAATAACACCAGTACTTAAACTACCTATATTTTTACTTAAATTTAATAAACCTTTTTCTAAACCATAAGGACCTAATAATTCTACAGAACCTTTATCTAAAACTTTAGTAGTTTGACCACCTAATTTTAAAATAAAATTAGTAATATAATTATTATAAAAAAATTCAATTAAAAATCTTTGATTAAATAAACTAAAAATATTATAACCTAAATTAGTAAATTTAAATTTAATTAATAAATTACCAAAAAATTCTGAGAACATTATACCAACAATACTTAAACTAATAGTAAAAAATAAAGGTAATAATTTAAATAAAGTTGGAACTGCAAATTCAGTATCTAACATAATTTCATGAGAAGGATGTATAAAAATACTATTATCTATAAAAAAACTTGTTCCTAAACCAATAAATGTATCTTTAGTTAAATAACCAAAGAATATTGAAAAGATAGCTAATATAATTAAAGGTAAATTAATAAAAATATTACCTTGATCTACATTTTTATAATTATTTAAAGGTCCATTAGGATTAGTTAAGAATGTTAAATATAAAACTTTTACAGAATATAAAGTAGTAAACATAGCACCAATTGTAGCTATAAAATACACAATAGTACTTGAAATATAAAATTGACCATATGCTGATTCTAATATAAAATCTTTAGAATAAAAACCAGACATAAAAGGTATAGCAACTAAACTTAAAGAAGCTATTAACATTATTGAATAAGCTAAAGGTAAAAATGGTTTTAATCCTCCATATTTTCTAAAATCTTGATTATCTGCTACAGAATGTATAACTGCACCTGCACCTAAAAATAATAATGCTTTATAAAAAGCATGATTAACTAAATGAAATAATGCAAGATTATATGAAGATAAACCTATAGCTATTACCATCATACCTAATTGACTCATTGTAGAATAAGCTATAACTTTTTTAATATCTTGTTGAAATAAACCTATAATAGAACTAAATATAGTTGTTATAGCTCCTAATCATAAACAAAGTATTAAAACAGTTGAACTATATTCTATTAAAGGAGATGATCTCATTAATAAATATACACCTGCTGTAACCATTGTAGCCGCATGTATTAAAGCAGATACAGGTGTAGGACCTTCCATAGCTTGAGGTAATCAAACATGAAGACCTATCTGTGAACTTTTTGCCATAGCACCTATTAATAAACAGATACCTATTAATGTTATTACATCTTGATTAAAGTATGGAGCTAATGAAAATACAGTTGAGTAATCTAAATTACCAAAAGATCAAATTATTATAAACATACCTATAGTTAAGAAACAATCACCTACTCTATTTGTTAAAAAAGCTGAAATTGAACTTTGATTAGCTGCTATTCTAGTAAATCAGAAATTAACTAATAAATAAGAACAAACTCCTACACCTTCTCAACCTAAAAACATTAATAAATAATTATTAGCTGTTACAAGTATTATCATCATAAAAGTGAATAAACTTAAATAACTAAAAAATCTTTGATTATGTGGATCATGACTCATATAACCTATAGAGTATACATGTACTAAACTAGATACTATTAATACAGGTATTAACATACTTACTGTTAGACTATCAAAATAAAAACCTCAGAATATATTTATTGATTCTGAATCTATTCATCTAAATAAATTTATTTCTAAAGGTATATTATTATAACCTACTTCAAAAAAAGTTATAATAGCTAACATTGTTGTTATAATAATAAAACTTGATGTTATTAATTGTGCTCCTTGAACACCTATTTTTCTACCAAAAAATCCTGATATAATTGAACCCATTAAAGGTAAGAAAATAATAACTAAATACATTATTTATATTCTATTGCTATACTTCCTCTTAATCTATAAAAAGCTACTAATATACCTAAACCTATAGCAGATTCAGCTCCTGCTATTGTTATTATATATATAGCAAAAGTTTGACCTAATATATCGTCAAAATTAAGTGAACTTATTAATATTAAAAAAGTAACAGACAATAACATTATTTCTATTGAAATAAGCATTAGAATTATATTTTTTCTATTTAAAACAAAACCTAAAATCCCTATTAAAAATAATATTAATGATAAATTCATTAAACTTTACGATTAAGATTATTATATATACTTTATTTATTTATTATTAATTAATTAATCACCTAATTGATCTCTTAATCATAATAAAAATTTTTTTAAACTTACTGATTGTATTACTATAGGCATTGAGCTATGTAATATACCACATATTTCTGAACATTGTCCAAAATAAGTACCTTGTCTGTTTAAATATACTGAAGATTGATTTAATCTACCTGGATATGCATCACATTTTATTCCTAATGATGGACAAGCAAATGAATGTATAACATCAGCTGCTGATATTACAAATCTTGTGTGTGTTAATTCTGGTATTATTACTCTATTATCAACTTCTAACATTCTTAATGTACCTTCTTCTAAATCTGATTCTGGTACTATATATGAATCAAATTCTACAAATTCACCATCTGCATTAGTAAAATCTGGATATTGATAACTTCAATATCACTGATGACCTTCTCCATATATTACTAAAGAAGGATCCATTACTTCATCCATTAAATATAATAATTTAAATGATGGGAATGCTATTAATATTAGTATAACAGCTGGTGTAATTGTTCATATTAATTCTATTAATGTACCATGATTCATATATTTATGTGATATAGGTGATTTTGTATTTACAAAACTTTTTATAATAGTAATCATCATTCATGTTACAGAAAATAATATTATAGTTAAGTAAAACATAATATTATTATGTAATTCTTCTATACCTTCCATTTGAGGTGTTGCACTATCTTGAAAAAATAAACCTCATGGTGTTGGAGCATCAAGTTTTATTGTATTTTGATTAATACTTAAACTTAATGATTGAATTCAAACAAATAAATTTCTTATCATATTTATATTTATATATATATTTTAATCTTTATAACAATACTGAATAAAAAAAAAAAGTATTATTATACTAAAAAAAAAAATCTTTTTTTTTTTTTACTATTAAAATAATCTGAATTTTTATTTAACTACAATTTAGAGTTAATTAGGCTACGTATAATAATAAGAAAGCCATCATTAAAGCAAATACACGTTTTACTCTAGCTTTCTAATAAAACATTTAACTTTATATTATTTTTAGACTATGTCTTCATTTTAAAATGTAGGATTTAAAAAATTTTTGTTTACACTACTCATTTTTAGTCGTTGAACGTTATTAGTACATACAATATACCAATATTCGCTGCAAATTTATCTTTAAGATATTTCTTGCAATTAACCCTATGTCAGATCTATTTGCTTAAACCTGTAGCTTCTGAGAAAGCAAAACCTAAAATAGCATATGAGAATAATTGACCTCTAAGTGAAGGGTTTCTAGCAACACCTAAAATTAAAGCACCAAAAACAACACCTATTCCAACACCTGCTCCTATTAAACCTGTTGTAGCTAATCCTGTACCGATTATTTTAGCTGCTTGTATCATTATATATTATTATAAATTATAAAACTAAGGAAACCTTTATCCAAATAAATAATTACTATTTAGTAAAAGTATTATACTTAAAAAGCCCTTAAGATGAATCGAACATCTATACAAATATTAACAGTATTTTGCTCTACCGTTGAGCTATAAGAGCTGAAATTCTTATCCTAGATTCGAACTAGGATCAAAATATTAGAAGTATTTTGCTCTACCCTTGAGCTAATAAGAATAAGCAACATGTATAAGATTTGAACTTATATCATCGTGGCCGTAACACGGTATTCTAACCCTTAAACTAACATGTTGCTTTATTTATTTTTACACTGTTTTTTTTTTAATTTTCTATCAATTAATCTAATAAAATCTTCATATAATTTTTTTTTTTTAGAGAAGTTGATAATAAAAAAAACTTAAGATTGTACAGGTAAACTTACAAATGCATGTGGTTTAGGTGGACTATTTAAACATCATTCTAAAGAATTATTATTTCTATTAAATAATGTTTGGAATAGATCACTGAAATATTGTGGAGTTAATCAAGGATATCTTGAAACAGGTGAACCTTGAGTTAATTGTAAGTATAAGATATTTAAGAAATATCATGAAGCAACAACACTTACAATAGAACCAAAACTACTAATTAAATTTCAACCAGCAAAAGCATCAGGATAATCACTGATACGTCTAGGCATACCTTGTAAACCTAAGAAATGTTGTGGGAAGAATGTTAAGTTAACACCAACAAATAATATTCAGAAGTGTACTTTACCAGCGAATAAATCATAAGATAAACCTAATAATTTAGGTACTCAGAAATATCAACCACTAAATAAAGCAAAAACAGCACCCATAGAAAGTACATAATGGAAATGAGCAACAACATAGTAAGTATCATGGAAAGCAATATCAAGTGAAGCGTTAGCTAAAACAACACCACTTAAACCACCAATTGTAAACATAACAACAAAACCTAAAGCAAATAACATAGCAGGTGTTAAATTTAAAGAACCACCATAACAAGTAGCTAATCAACTGAATATTTTAATACCTGTAGGTACAGCAATAATTAATGTAGCAGCTGTAAAATAAGCTCTAGTATCAACATCTAAACCAACAGTATACATATGATGACTTCAAACAACAAAACCTAAAATACCAATAGACATCATAGCATATACCATACCAAGGTAACCAAATACATTTTTACTTGAATTTGCAGAAACTACAGTACTAATAATACCAAAACCAGGTACAATTAAAATATAAACTTCTGGATGTCCAAAGAATCAGAATAAGTGTTGGTATAAAATAGGATCACCACCACCGGCTAATTCAAAGAAAGATGTATTAAAATTTCTATCTGTTAATAACATTGTTATTGCACCAGCTAACACAGGTAAAGATAATAGTAATAAAACAGCTGTTATTAACACGGCTCAACCAAATAATGCTAATTTATGTAAACGAATACCCGGACTTCTCATATTAATTACAGTTGTAATAAAATTCATAGCACCTAAAAGTGAACTTATACCACTTAAATGTAAACCAAAAATAGCTAAATCTACACTAGGACCACTATGACTTTGTATACTTGCTAATGGAGGATATAATGTTCAACCTGTACCAACACCATTTTCTATAATAGAAGCAAATACAAATAATAATAAACTAGGTATTAATAATCAAAAACTTATATTATTTAATCTTGGGAATGCCATATCAGGACCACCAACTAATAAAGGTAATAAAAAATTACCAAAACCACCAATTAAAGCAGGCATAACCATAAAGAATATCATTAAAATAGCATGAGCTGTAATAATACTATTATATAATTGATTATCAGCTATGTATTGTACACCTGGAGCAGATAACTCCATTCTAATTAAAACTGAGAAAGCTGTACCAATCAAACCTGAAAATAATGCAAACATAAGATATAATGTTCCAATATCTTTAGCATTTGTTGATAAAAATCATCTTTCTTTTCACATTGTTATATTAAATATCTGCTGTATCACTTTATTAGATTTTTATACTGCTATTAAGCATATTTTATTTAGAGTCTGGATTTATATATTTAAATTTTTATATAGCCTAGACAAAAGGGTGGATACCTTGATTCGAACAAGGATATACTATGCCACATACAGCTGTTCTACCATTGAACTATATCCACCTTAATTTATAGTTAAATTAACTATAATAAATAGCCTGAGGAGAAAATCGAATTCTCATTCTTAATTCATGAAATTATTGTTCTACCATTAAACTACTCGGGCTAATTTAATTATTCATAATTTTAATACATAATACTTCAAAATTTATTATTTTATATTATATAATTATGTTGGAGCGATTCGAACACTCATAGCTAAATACCAAAAATTTATGACTTACCTCTTAGTCAACAACATAAAATATTATTAATTTAAATTAATAGAGGTAATCTAATATTTGATTAATTCAAATAACTATTATATTTTTAGTTAAATTAAATTTAATAAATATTTATAAATTTAGACCTATGGACAATAAGACTTGAACTTATAAAGCTTCCGCCACTATGGTCTAAACATAGCCTGGTTACCAATTTCAGCATATCCATAAAAAATAGTTGCTCGAAATAAGACTTGAACTTATAACCTAAACATCTTCAGTGTTCCGCTCTACCAATTGAGCTTTTCGAGCTAAAATTTTGGAGTTATCAGGAATTGAACCTGAATAAAGGACTTGCAAAGTCCTCGTTTTACCAATTAAACCATAACCCCATATATCCGAGGAGGGATTCGAACCCACACGAGTGTATCAATAAAACTTAAGATTATCCTGTCTACCAATTTCAGCACTCGGATTAAGACTAAAATGATTCGAACATTTATAAAAACTATTATGAGCAGTTGGCTTTACCATTAAGCTATAGCCTTAATATACGGATTTAGGATTCGAACCTAAATAAATTGATCATGAGTCAAATATGTTACCATTACATTAATCCGTAATAAGAAATAGGTGATTTGAACACCTGACCCTTCGTGTGTAAAACGATAGCTCTACCACTGAGCTAATTTCTTGCAACCCAAGAGAGACTTGAACTCTCGCACTAACAGTGAAAATGTTATGTCTTAACCAACTTGACCATTGGGTCAGCCCAGTGCAAGTATCGCACTTACTTATACCGATTACAAAACGGTTGCATTACTTTTATGCTAACCAGGCTAAATTTATATATGTGTTATATTAAGTATAATAATAAATTAGTACTTTATGTCTAAAAATAATTAAATTTGTTACAACTAAAGCCTATTACGTAATATTATATTACGTATATAAAAGAGTATAATATAATAAGCTTCGCGCTTAAATGCTTTCAGCACTTATCTATAATTGACTTAGCTTTCCTGCCATGCTTAATAAGCAATCCTATACACAAACAGCAACCATTTCTGATTGAGGCGTATATTCATAATTCTTACTTTAGTGATAGTAAATTAGTTAAAAACAATATTAAACAACAGGTAAACCATAGGTCAACATTCCCAACTCCTTTCGTACGAAGGGACTATTTATCTTTTACTCTGTATCCCTCTAGAAGATAAAAACCATACTGTCTCACGACGTATTAAACCCAGCTCATGTAACTCTTTAATCGACGAACAGTCGAACCCTTCATGATTTCTACATTCATGTGGATGAGTTAAGCCGACATCGAGGTGCCAAACCGCGCACTCAATTTGTACTCTCTTGCGCAAATTAGCCTGTTCAATTATGTTATCATAAAAGTTTTTTATCTTTTATTTCCTTTTCTTTCAAAAAGGTTCAGACTATTTCTTCATCTTTATAATATATTTAATTTTTTTAAGGATTTATTATCTAGCACCTACTCAACCTTTAATACCATATGATCCTATACGTGTTATTGAATTTAATTTAGTATATTCTAAATTAGGTCTTAAATTACCTCTTATTAATGCTGATGATTCAAAATTTTTTGATGATTTAATATTTATTAAACTTCCATTATATTTTAATTTAGATATAGATCTTGAAGCAGTAAAACGTTTAGTTAATCTACCCTTCGCTTCTAATCTTACACCTGAAACTCTTTTATATTTAATGTTTTCTAATATTATTCCTTTTAAATATTTTGAATTATCTATAGCATTTTTATTTTTTAACACTTTTACTTTTTTTATAGAACTAGATAATGATTCTATTACTTTATTTCTTATTACACTTAATTTTAATAATAAAACTTTAGTAAAGATATCACTACTTAAATAATGGTATTTAAGATTTATAAAATTAAATTCTATATTTTTATTATATATTTTTTTTATTAAATTTGTTAAATTATGTAAATAATAATTATTAAATTTAGATTTATTAATAAAAATTAATATATTTAAGTAAAGATATGTAAATTCTTTTTCTAATGATTTTTCTAAAAAGTCTTTATATACATTTAATTTTATATTATTTAATTTATTTTTATCTTCTATAGTTTTTAATAATAAATTTTTTAATTCTGATTCTCTTTCAAGTAATTTTAAACTTAATTTTTTAATCAAACTTAAGTTTTTATTTAATAAATCATTATTTATTTTTAATAAATTTAAATAATTATTTAATACTAATTTATAAGTTATTAATAGTCTATTATAAAAATAAATTGTTATATTAATTAAATCATTTGTATGTTTAAATTGTCCAAGACTTATTAATATTTTATTCTTAGAAATATTTACATATTTATTAAAATTTTTATTATTTCTTGCTTTTTCTTCTATTTTTAAATTATATAAATTAAAATAACCCTCAATTAATTTATTAACTAATTTATTTGCTTCAATAATATTATTTAAACTATTTTTATTAAAAGTATAAATACTATTTTTTCAATCTCTTACAATTGGTATAAATTTATTAGGTCATAATACTTTATGTTTAGAATTTAATGATAAATTCTTATATGAATGTTTCATTTTATTTTTTATTATATTTAACATAATATATTTTAAATTTGTTATCAATTAGATAATAACACAGTTTAATAATAATTAAAACTATTTCATTAATACAATATTAATAATTATAAAGAAAAAAAAAAAATATAATATAATTATAAAGATGTTGGGTACTTAAAAAAGGATTATTATTAGCATTATTCACCTTTTAGTCGTTGAACGTATTTATTTATATATAAAGCTTAAATAAATTTCGCTTCAAATAAACTTTAAATTGATTAAACAATTTAAGTTATTTTTGAAATTAACCCAAATTATTACCAATATTTTTAAATATTGGAGGACTAACAAGTAATCCCTAGCGTAACTTTTTCATAAATCCAAGACCTTTCCTTTATGAATCTTGTGATCATATGCCCCGCTTACGCGACTGATAGACTTGTAAGTCAAACAGTAAAGCAAGATTAAGCCATTAAACTTTTAAAGTAAAAAAACATCATATTAATAAGTAAAATTTCTCTATTAATATGACTAAATAATAATATAGTTATATTATTATTTAATTTACATCTATTTACCATATAGTTAAAATCTTACTTAAAAAAATTAAAAATAACTAACTTAATATAAACAATAACTGGATAATTAATAATAATTAATTACAAATTAAATAAAAAATTCAAAAAATAAGAATATTTAATGAATTTTTGTAAATAAAAATCTACAAAATTACAATATGAACTTTGGATATACCCAGGTACTTTTTATGGGATCTGTGCCCCGCATAAACTGCCTTCCTACCATAAAAAATATAATAGAACAAATAAAGGTGTTTCAATTTCATAACTATTACCTTATACACTGGAAATTATCAAATTATATCATAATAGGTAACAGTAAAGCTGCAAAGGGTCTTCTTGTCTATCTAGAGGTAAGCAGCATCTGCACTGCTAATTCAATTTCACTGAGCCAATCATCGAGACAGCTGTTGTATCGTTATGTCATTCATGCAAAGACCGCATTTAACGGCCAAGGTATTCCGCTACCTTAGGACCCTTATAGATAAGGCCGCCATTAATCGGGGTGTTCATCTAAACCTAATTAAATAATTAAGTATATCTGTTACCCTACCGACATCGGGCAGACATCACACTCAATACTTAGATTTCTATCTTGGCAGAGTGCTTTGTTTTAATTAAACAGTCGTACAACACTATTTTATGATTCCTCTTACTATTTCGATACATATGTATCTATAATAACGGTCCTCCTTATCCCGAAGTTACGGTAGTTAATTTGCCGAGTTCCTTAATGATTGTTCACTCAAACGCCTTTGTATACTCTACTTGCTTACTTGCGATAGTATTTAGGTACGGTTTATAATTATTTTAGATTTTTGTTACAATTTCCTGAACCTTTAACACTAAATAAAGATTTTGTTTACAAAAAATAATTATTATTATCATCATACAGACCCTTTGGGGTATATATTTAGATACCGAAATTTAAAATAAACCATAAGCTTAAGGCGAGGAAAATAAATTCTAATTACTCAATAAAGATAAAAATCTAAATTTTCTATTAGTTTTCCTTTTTCGTTACTCATGTCAGCATTCTCTCTTGGATTATCTATTATTTTTTTAACTTAAAAAAGATAAAATCTAAGATTTATCCAATGTTCCGCTACCCCGTATAATAATACGTACAAGGTTTCGGTATATTATTTAGATCCGTTATATTTTCGGTATTTATATCTAAAATATTTAATCAGTGCTCTGTTACGAGATCTTCAAAAAATGGCAGCTTCTAAGCCTATTTCCTGATTGTATTTGATAAAAACATCCTTAATTTCACTCAATAATAATTTTGGAACCTTATTACTCTTGTTCTGGGCTGTTTCCCTTTAGACATACAACCTTATCGCACTATGTCTGATTATTCAACATTCATCTTTGCCATTCCGAGTGCAAATACTCTCCGATAAAATCTACACGATCCCCCGATATTTACAAAAATAAATTTTTGCCCGAGATCACAGTTCTGTACCTGCTAAGATGTTAGTTAAATTACCTACTTAAATAGGTTTCGCGGAAAACCAGCTATACTAGTCAGTTTTATCTTTCACCAACTTACCACAGTTCATCGAATATCTTTACAACGATAACTCGTTCGGGCTTTATTACCCTGACCATGGTAAGATCACTAGCTTTCGGGTCTATGTTTAGAAACTTTATTATTTTTTCATAATTGGTTTAACTAGGCAATATTTTATTGCTCGCTTCTAAACATAACTTGCTGACCCATTATGCAAAAGGTACACTCTTTGTTTCGAGCTGCTTATAAAACTACTAATTCAAATTTTCCCTCACGGTACTTTTCACTATCGCTTATATATTATATTTAGCTTTAGAGGAAGGTTCCCCTTTTTTCAAACAAATTTTTTTCGTTTTACTTATAAGCTTTTTTATTAAAAAAATTTTTAATAAAATCTCGTTTGATTTCTTTTCCTAAAGTTACTAAGATACTTCAGTTCACTTTGTTTATTTAATTAATTTATCTTAGATTTTAGATTTATAATTATCTTTAATATATAGCTAATTATCCTTAATAGTTTCTTTACATACTTTATATATCTTACATATTTTTATTATTTATCAAGTTATTATGAATCGAACATAACTAATCCTCAACCCAAATGAGGTGCCTACCCAGCCGGCTCTAACCTGTTTTTTTCAGAGAATATCCGATTTGAACGGATGTGATTTTTTAAAACCAAATAAGTCTCAAGCTTACCACCTTAAACCACTCAGTCAATTCTCTTTTATTCAAGAGCACTCAGATTTGAACTGAGAAGGTGGAGGTTGAAGCTCCATATTTTACCCTTAAATTATACTCTTATTGATTCCTTAGCGAATTGAACGCTAATCCTACTCTTATCAAAAGTATACTTTAACCTATTAAGTTAAGGAATCTTACGGAAAAGAGATGATTCGAACATCTAAGTGTAACTACACAATATTTAGCAAATATCTCGCCTTGCCTATAGCAACTTTTCCTTTTACGGGTTAAATCGGCTACGATCCGATATCTATTTTCTCGACAAGAAAATCCTTTACCAATTAAGTTACTAACCCTATTTTTATGGCTAGTTGAAGTTGAATCAACACATTTCACATGGTACGCGAATAGTCTACCGTTAACCTATAGCCATTATTAAGACTTACAGGATTCGAACCTGTACTATAATGATTAAAAGTCATATGTTCTACCATTGAACTAAAGTCTCAAAAGTTTATTCTCCCTTTATAAATTATTTATTGATTTACGTGAAACATATAATCTTACTACTCAAGGTAAAATATATTTACTAAACACAAAAAATATAAAACTTAATGATAATAATGTAAAAACTACTTGATTAAAGAAAAAAAATGGTATTAATTGTGGCATATCTTTATATACTTTTTTTTTTACAAATTAAAGTTAAAATGGAATTATATTAAAAGTAATTGTTAAAATAAATTTAATTAATTAATAACCTCAGAAATATATACATACATATAATATTAATCAAACAACATCAACAAAATGTCAGTATAATATACCTGATTCATATCCTAAATGATGATGATCTGTTAAATGATAACCCAATAAACGTCATAGACCTACACTTAAAAAAGCTGTACCTATAAGAACGTGGAATCCATGGAAACCTGTACTAAAATAAAAACAAGAACCGTAAACACCATCTGATATTGTAAATGATGATACTGAATATTCTATACCTTGGAATATTGTGAACACAATAGCTAATAATATTGTAGCTACTAAACCATATAAAGCACCTTTTCTATTACCTTGTATTAATGAATGATGACTATATGTTACTGTTACACCTGATGATAACAATATAATAGTATTTAATAAAGGTAATTCAAAAGGATCTATAGCATTTATACCTAAAGGTGGTCATTGTGCTCCTAATTCTACATTAGGTGATAATGAACTATGGAAGAATGTTCAAAATATTGCTAAGAAAAACAATGCTTCTGATGCAATAAATAAACCTACACCTAAATTTATACCTCTTTGTACAGCATTAGTGTGATTACCTAAATATGTACCTTCAGATACTATATCTCTGAATCATAATGTCATACATCAAACTAAATTAATAAATGCTATGAATAATATTATATACATATTACTAAATCCATGCATAGTTAATACTCCTGATGTTGTTAATATAAATAATGATAAACTATTATAAAAAGGTCAAGGTGAAGGTGAAACTAAATGATAAGGATGACTTTGAAAATTAGTTCTTTGATCTAAAGACAT